AGGGTTTCGTTTTTGTAATTTTCTAATTGTTCCAAACTATCAGAAGTAGCATTAATCAAATTGGCTTTTTCTCGTTCTATCTCAGAGTATCCATTCATTCGATACTCATCTGCTTCCATTTCCACTTTCCTTAAACGAGCCCGGGCTCGTTCGAGCTGCTCAATGGCCCTTCTACGTAATTCTTCCGAATTTCGAATAGTACTCAAAATCCTCTGTTTTCGATTATCTAATAAATCATTTAATGAAAGTAGATTATCTTACCATTAATTTCACAACATCAATGATCTCTTCCCGAACCAAACATGAATCTTTAGATTCATTTGGCTCTCACGCTCCATTTTTGATTTTGTGGGCATTCCCATATCTTTTTTTATGTAATGAGCCTATCCTCTCTATTTCTGTTTGTATTCAAACATATCAAAATCAATACAAGACCAGAATATTAGGAGGACTCTTCCGACCAGACAAAAAATCTATAATTGTCAGCAAAGTTGTTTTTTTATTTGTTCTTTTTGAAAATTTATAGATTTTCAATTTTCATTTTATTTCCTTTTTTATTCAAATCCAAAAATTCCTCTTTTTTATACATAGGTCGTCGATTCGGCATTGGATAATATTGGATAATAAAGGGGCAAGATGCCCTTTCTTTATTCTAGTAAATGGTTCAAATCATTTTATCGATATGAGTGTTCTATATCGGAAAAATTACCAACTATTCTTTTTTAAACCATTTTGGTACTAACGTAGTGGTAGAAAGAGTACCATGTTGTGCCCGGACTTCAAACAGTTTAGCTTTAACCATGTTAATGGTCTCACATTATTGGTTGATAGAGAGTCAAAGTTTACTTACCAATGAATAACGAAATGCTATGGTTCTTACATATGATTTATGAATTTACTCAGAAGGAATTCGTTGAGATTATGCACTTTTTTTCTGATTCATTCTATAACTATAAAAATAGAATATAAAATAAAAATAAAGCGCAGCCGGTTGGGTCCAACCTATTCTTGAAATATACAACTCGCACACACTCCCTTTCCAAAAAAAATCAATACACCAAGCACTACACTTAGATTTATTGGATTTGTTGCTAAAATATCGGTATTAAACCCGAAACTCCCGGCGGATGGCCAACGGCCTAAGGAAACGAAAGAATCGGTTACATTTTTCATACGCTCTCCTCTTATAGATAGGACTAACAAAGAACAGAGTTCTTTTTGTATCACTTGGCTCGCCCTTTTTTTTTGATCGATTTCTTTTTTTTTTTTCTTAATTTCCCATTTTAATGGGAGTAGATTAAATTTCGTTATTGAATTTGAGAATTACAAAATTTCTTTTTTTTTTTTTCTTTTTTTGAAGTTTCCGATAAGATACTTATTAAGTTAGGTACTAAGGTCTCGTGTCAATTGCAAAATATCTCCTTTGTTCAAACACTTCTTAAAAGAAAAGTCAAAATTCCATCGTATTAAACTAAGGACGGGAAGGAAGAAAGCGAGCGAATCCACTAATTCCTCATTCTCAAATCAGTCCTTCCCGGGGTATTGTTGCAACAAATACATAATTGTAGGAGTAAAGTATTGATATAATTCACAAAAGCAAACGGCAACGAGTTAATAAAATAAGAAAAAAGTACGTTATGTACTTTTTTACATTTTCATTCGAGGATTAAATTAAACAAAAGGATTCGCAAATAAAAGCGCTAATGCCACAACCAGTCCATAAATTGTTAAAGCTTCCATAAAAGCTAGACTAAGCAATAAAGTACCTCGTATTTTTCCTTCTGCTTCTGGTTGTCTCGCAATACCTTCTACGGCTTGGCCTGCAGCAGTACCTTGACCAACTCCAGGTCCAATAGAAGCAAGCCCTACGGCCAATCCAGCAGCAATAACGGAAGCGGCAGAAATCAGTGGATTCATGATGATAGGTTCCTCGCACCAAAAAAAATGGTTAATGATACAATCAACCAATGAATTATTATTTATTTGATCACTAAAATCTATCGAGTCAAAGTAACTAAAACTTCGAAAAAAAAAAAATATAATATAGATTAGATAGGGATAACCCCTATATAACTAGTATATATCTAATATCACATATACATTTGTTTCTTTCATAACGTAAACCGACCGCATTTTATATTGAATTGGATTCTAGTTGAATTGGATTCTAGAATAATTCTTCGAAAGATATACAGGGGCTGTGGCTGGGCTTATAGTTATTCCATATATCTAGTGTGACGCCCCTAACCCATCCACCATTTCGTAATATCGTCTATCTTTCCTCCTACAACTCTAGTCGTATATATATATGTATTTCTATCTATTATGTTCCTCAACCAAGAACCAAGTAGATTATATGCATTGCCTCAATTAGGATAAGCTAAAAAAAAAAAAAAAAGACTATTTCGAAAACTAATCAATGATGACCCTCCATGGATTCCCCTATATAAGCCGCAGCTAAAGTTGCAAAAATAAGAGCTTGAATACCACTTGTAAATAATCCAAGAAACATGACAGGTATAGGAACTACTAAGGGTACTAAAGAAACAAGAACAACAACTACTAATTCATCAGCCAATATATTCCCGAAAAGTCGAAAACTAAGAGATAGGGGTTTTGTGAAATCTTCTAGGATGTTAATTGGTAAAAGGATTGGAGTTGGTTGAATGTATTTTCCGAAATAGCCCAATCCTTTTTTGGTAAGACCCGCATAAAAATATGCCACTGACGTGAGTAAAGCTAAAGCAACAGTAGTATTTATATCATTCGTGGGGGCGGCTAACTCCCCATGAGGTAACTGTATGATTTTCCAAGGTAAAAGAGCACCTGACCAATTAGAAACAAAAATAAATAGGAACATAGTTCCAATAAAGGGAACCCAAGGACCATATTCTTCTCCAATCTGAGTTTTGCTCAAGTCTCGAATAAATTCAAGGACATATTCGAAGAAATTCTGACCGTCGGTTGGAATGGTTTGTGGATTCCGAACAGCTAGGATGACTGAACCTAATAAGATAGCAATTACGACCCAAGAAGTGATAAGTACTTGGGCATGAATTTGTAAACCTCCTATTTGCCAATATAAATGTTGGCCTACTTCTACACCTGATATATCGTATAACCCTTTGAGTGTTTTAATGGAACATGGTATAACATTCATATTGTCCTCTGGCAGAAATCGAACTTCAAAAAAAAGAATTATTTTGATTCAACCATCTCTTTCTCAACTCATCCGCTTTCATCATTAATCATATATTTGATATTTGATTTAGGATACCAATAAATCACATAACATAATATCAATATCCCATTTTATCTCTTTTTAAAAATTCAAGACAAGAATAGTAACCGATCCAATAAAATAAATTAAAATAATTAACTAATCTTATTATTCTTAATCATAACATAATCATAATCAACGACTTCTTATATAGCTAGAACGACCCTCACAAATTGCGGATACTAATTTGTTAAGAATCAATCTGATTGAAGCTATAGCATCATCGTTGGCTGGAATCGAAATATCTGCGAGATCTGGGTCACAATTTGTATCGATTAAACAAATCGTCGGAATTCCCAAAATAACACATTCTCGAAGAGCCGTATATTCTTCTTGCTGATCGACGATGATTACAATATCGGGCAACCCCGTCATATATTTGATCCCACCCAGATATGTTTGCAAAGTAGATAATTTTCTCTTCAACATTGCTGCATCTCTTTTAGGGAGACGGTTGAGTTTCCCCATCTTTTGTTTTGCTCTTAAGTCTCTGAACTTATGAAGTCTCGTTTCCGTAGTGGACCAATTCGTTAACATACCACCAAGCCATTTTCTATTAACATAATGACATCGAGCCCTTATTGCAGCTGATGCTACTAAATCTGCTGCTTTATTTTTGGTACCAACGATTAAGAAGTTTTTTCCTCGACTTGCTGCATCAAAAACTAAATCGCAGGCTTCTGATAAAAAACGAGCAGTTCTAGTAAGATTTATAATATGAATACCTTTACGCTTTGCAGAGATATAAGGGGCCATTCTAGGATTCCATTTCTTAGTACCATGACCAAAATGAACTCCTGCTTCCATCATCTCTTCCAAATGGATGTTCCAATATCTTCTTGTCATTTTTCCCACGCTTTCTCTTTTTTTTTTTATAAATAATTGTTCCTACGGAACTTTCTACCGGGATTGACCGTTGATACACAGCCCAAACCATTAATTTTGATTATTACTTACTAAATTTGATTTATTACCAAATCAATAACTAGAAAATAACTAGAAAGTAATTTAAAGAATAAATCTCTCCTTAGGAATTATGAATTCGTGTAAATAATTTTTCTGGTGTGTCATGGAAATTGCTTGGGGCGCAAGAACAAAAAAATTCTCTATGGTGTAACAAAATATCTCTCATTTCCAATTCGAATAGATTTTTCTTTTTGATTTCCAAATGAATGTTTTTGTCTTGCCTTGAACGGTGCACTAATTTTTTAAATCCCGTACCGACAGGGATAATACCCCCCAGAACAACATTTTCTTTCAGACCCTTCAACCAATCAATACGACCCCGTAGAGCAGCTTTTGCTAAAACTCTAGCAGTTTCTTGAAAACTTGCTTCGGATATGAAACTTTGAGTATTCAGAGATGCCCTCGTTATTCCCAATAAAATTGCCCGATAACAGATCGCTTCGTCTAAAGCACGCCCTGCTCGTTCCGCTCGCAACAATCCGATTAATTCTCCAGGTAAAAAAACATTAGACATTCCATCTTCTGAAACCAACACTTTTGATGTTACTTGCCGTACAATAATCTCTATATGTCTATTATGAATCTGTACCCCCTGGGATCGATAAACCTTTTGGATCTTATTAACCAAAGAGATACGACTTTGGGCTATGGTTAGCCCAGCTCCAATTAAGAATCCCCAAGGAATTCCAAGAATTCTTGGTATACGCTCGTTCCAACCTTCAACTCTCCTTTCAAGGTTCGTCGATATTGAACCAATCGAGCGAACTTCTAAGATTTGTTCTACTTTTGGAAGACCTTGCGTTATGTCACCAGATCGGGATTTTTCATATATAAATGTAACTAATGTATCTCCTTCAAAAAGGGTTTCTCCATAATGTCCATGAACAGTCGCCCCTGGAGTGGCCAAATAGGGCTTAGCGGATCTTATAATTAAGGAGTCAACATGAACAATTAAAATTTGCCCAGATTTTTTTATGCGTGGTCCATATTTAAATAGACATATATTTTCACAACTAAATTGTCCAATGCTAATTATTGTGGATGTCTCTTCACAATAATTGTAATGTAGAAAGCACCAATTCAAACGGAATGGATTCAAAATGATGTTATTGCATGGACCAGGATTATAAATCCTCCTATTTTCATCTATTAAACAGTATTTAAGTACTTCAAGTACTTGGAAAGTCTGTTTAAAATTGTCAAGTAGCCAATATTTGTTTAACAAGATCTGATTATGAGTTATTAAATGGTAAGATGAATAAAAGTTCACTATTTTAGGTACAATAGTACCTAAGGGACCCCAAAAATCCCTAATTGGAGTTATAGGATTTGACTCTTTTGCCACATTGTTATATTTCGAACCGTTGAATGGACCAACTCGAAAACAATTGAATGATGACAAAATTATCAAAGATTGGCATTCCTTATTTCGATTCAACAACGTACCGACAGTTTCTTGATGCTGGGTAACTGATGGAATCTTCCTTTTGGAATAAAAAGGATTGATATTGGTGCGATCTAATCCATTATCGGGAATCAATCCTGAACTCGCTGTATCATACCTTTTTCCAGTATATGAAATAGTAGACTTGACTAACTCAATTCTTATGAAATCGCGAATCAGATCATTTGCCCTTACCTCAACAAAGGAAGCATGAACCTTTTCTATAGAACCGTTTTTTTCTTGGTCCCAATTCAATACTAAGCAAGTCCGAACTAATTGAATACTTGTGTGAGAAATTCCTCGAATTGACTTTCCATTTCCATAAAGGATATAATTGACAACTCTAAGTTGGACATTATCTTTTTCCTGCAATAGATCTTGAGGGAAAAGTTTTGCTAAATTTATCCCATCAGCTATTTCATATGTGACTACAGGCCGAACCAAAACAAAATACTTTTTTTTGGTCGGTGTGATCCGTTGGACATAGATCCCATTTTTCAATTTTTTTGATTCCTTAGAATTTTTTTTTTCCGTTCCTGGCGGTATCAAAATGCCACTGTGTCTGGATATCTTATCTGTCTCTCCGGGAAAATGAATATCTCCAGAAAAGATTTTCAGTTCAATATATTTTTTTTTTCTCTCCACTCGGACTAATCCACCTACTCGGCTTCTTGTATTTGTATTTAAAGCGAGTTGTGTATCTACTCCAATGATACTATTGTTCCAAACCATTATTCCCGAAGATCCGGGTAAGATATGTACCTCTTCGGGAATAAAAAAAAACCGATCCACTTTCATTTGGTATTTCGAACTAAATTCTTTTGCTCCTCGATACTCAATTAAATCTTCTTTTTTTACGATTGAATCTGCCTCTACAGTCCCATATTTAATAATTCCCGAACTCTTTCTTCTGTATCGTGGATCATCAAAATAAGCAAGAATACTATTTCTACGTAAAATACCATTTATAGGTATTTCAATAGAAATATTAAAAGAGGGTATTAGTTCTTTCTCTCGTTCTTGATCATATTGTAATGGGATGAAAAATCTATTTCTTCGCTTTTTTGCCAAGAAATCGGAATTCTCTTGAAGAATCGAAGGATATATGAAATTCCAATGACCATTGGATATGATTCGATCAAGTCTTGAATAGTCAAGAATTTCCCTATCTTTTTTACCAGAAGGATCCAACAATTTATGTCTTACTCGATCATTAGTGATTGAGAGGTCAGAGATATCTATTTCGTCGACAGAAAAAAAATGAACATTCATTTGATCTTGATCCTTGTGGAGCGAAAAAGACACTATACTGGATCCGCACGGACCTCCTGCTAATATCCATAAATGACTTGTTTTTGGTAATAGATGAACATTACTATATGTATATTCGGGTGCATGGTAGACATCGGTACTCCAATGCATTTCTCCCTCTGATTCAGAATAAATATGTTTTCGAACCTTCTCTTTAAAATGAAAAGTGGACGTTCCGGCACGAATCTCAGCAATCACTTGTTCGGATTCTACATATTGATCATTTTGCACTAAAATCAAACTTTTTGGTGGAATATTCACACTATGTATAATATCCCGACTCTCAATAGTTACATACAAGTCTATAGAACATAGAAAAGCAGGATGCCCATGACGGGTACGTGTGGGATGAACCAAATACTCATTGAACTTTATTTTTCCATTAGAAGGAGCTCGTACATGTTCGGCAGTACCGCCTGTGAATACTCCACCCGTATGAAAAGTTCTTAACGTTAGTTGAGTTCCAGGTTCCCCAATTGATTGACCCGCAATAATACCT